TCAATTCTACTTTATCTTAGAATTCACATCTATTACGATTTTTCATGCAAATATTTTTTTTAAGCTCTTTTCTAGATATAATATATACATCTAACACTTTTATCTAATTTACATCATATAATTACCTATTTTTTTTTAGAATTTTTAAAAATATAACTTTTTATATAGTAATATTTTTCAGCTTTATTAGAGAAATCCATGTATAAGAAATAATCTTGATAGAGATTAATTTTTTCAAAGGTAGATACTTTTGAAAAAAATAAGCAGATTATCTTTATAATAAAAGCTTTTCTATTTAAATGCAGAATTCATTTCTATATTTTTTGACGACTTTACATAATTTATATTATATAAATTTATACAACTTAGAGAGCTTATATAAAAGCAGTTCTCAAAGAAAACAATTTTCTTCAGTAATAAAATGTATAATTATATGTAACCGTTAAGAAAAGTGAAAAACATACAGTAATGCTAAAATAGATAAAGCATTTAGAGTAACATCTAATTCTTTAATTATTATTAATTCATAAGTTTATGTAATTAGCACAATTGCTTATATATTTACTTACTTAGTTTGCTTTGGAGAATTTACAATATGACCATAGCAATTGGACAAGAAAAAAATCGTGGTAGTTTTGATTTAATTGATGATTGGGTAAAAAGAGATCGTTTTGTATTTGTTGGCTGGTCTGGATTATTGCTCTTTCCTTGCGCTTATTTAGCATTAGGCGGCTGGTTAACAGGTACAACTTTTGTAACATCTTGGTATACTCATGGTTTAGCTAGTTCCTATTTAGAAGGATGTAATTTTTTAACAGCTGCTGTATCAACACCAGCTAATAGTATGGGTCACTCTTTGCTATTACTGTGGGGGCCTGAAGCTCAAGGAGATTTTACAAGATGGTGCCAGATAGGCGGATTATGGGCATTTATTGCTTTACATGGATCATTTGGATTAATAGGCTTTTGCTTAAGACAATTTGAGATTGCTAGACTTGTAGGTATACGACCTTACAATGCTATCGCATTTTCAGGCCCTATAGCTGTATTTGTCTCTGTTTTCTTAATGTATCCACTAGGACAAGCTAGCTGGTTCTTCGCACCGAGTTTTGGTGTTGCAGCTATATTTCGATTTTTACTATTCTTACAAGGCTTTCACAACTGGACCTTAAATCCTTTTCATATGATGGGTGTTGCAGGAATATTAGGAGGCGCTTTACTATGTGCAATACATGGAGCTACAGTTCAAAATACATTATTTGAAGATGGCGATGCAGCAGATACATTTAGAGCATTTACTCCAACTCAATCAGAAGAAACATACTCTATGGTGACTGCTAATCGATTCTGGTCTCAAATTTTTGGCGTAGCCTTTTCTAACAAACGCTGGTTACACTTTTTTATGTTATTTGTTCCTGTTACTGGATTATGGACTAGTGCTTTTGGCATAGTTGGTTTAGCATTAAATTTAAGAGCATATGATTTTGTATCTCAAGAGCTAAGAGCAGCTGAAGATCCAGAATTTGAAACTTTTTACACAAAAAATATCTTATTAAACGAAGGTATTCGTGCATGGATGGCTGCACAAGATCAGCCTCATGAAAACTTTATATTCCCTGAGGAGGTTTTACCACGTGGAAACGCCCTTTAATAGCAATACTGGCATAGGTGGCCGAGATATCGAATCTACAGGCTTTGCTTGGTGGTCTGGCAATGCAAGGCTAATTAATGTATCTGGAAAACTACTAGGAGCTCATGTAGCTCACGCAGGTGTTATGGTTTTTTGGACAGGTGCAATGACTTTGTTTGAAGTAGCTCATTTTGTACCAGAAAAACCACTTTATGAACAAGGATTTATTCTAATTCCTCATCTAACAACATTAGGTTGGGGTGTAGGACCTGGTGGAGAAATTAATAATATATATCCCTACTTTGTAGTAGGTGTATTGCACTTGATTTCTTCTGCTGTTCTAGGTTTTGGTGGGTTATATCATTCGCTAATAGGTCCTGATACTCTAGAAGAATCTTTTCCTTTTTTTGGTTATGATTGGCGAGATAAAAATAAAATGACTACTATTCTTGGTATACATTTAATATTACTAGGTATAGGAGCTTTTTTATTAGTTGTCAAAGCTTTATTCTTTGGAGGTGTTTATGATACATGGGCACCAGGCGGTGGAGATGTACGTATTATAAATAATCCAACATTAAATCCATCTGTAATTTTTGGTTATGTCCTAAAATCTCCTTTTGGTGGAGATGGATGGGTAGTTAGCGTCGATAATATGGAAGACTTAATTGGTGGTCATGTATGGATAGGAGTTATATGCATATCTGGAGGCATATGGCATATATTAACTAAACCATTTGCATGGGCCAGAAGAGCATTCGTATGGTCAGGCGAAGCTTACCTATCTTATAGTCTTGGAGCACTATCACTAATGGGGCTAACTGCATCTAATTATGTCTGGTATAATAATACAGCATATCCTAGTGAATTTTATGGCCCCACTGGACCTGAAGCTTCTCAAGCACAAGCCTTTACTTTTTTAGTAAGAGATCAAAGATTAGGAGCAAATGTAGCTTCAGCACAAGGCCCTACTGGATTAGGTAAATACTTAATGAGATCACCTAGCGGTGAAATCATTTTCGGTGGAGAAACTATGCGTTTTTGGGATTTAAGAGCGCCATGGGTAGAACCTTTAAGAGGACCTAATGGACTTGACTTAAACAAAGTTAAAAATGATATACAGCCTTGGCAAGAAAGACGAGCTGCTGAGTATATGACACATGCTCCTTTAGGTTCACTAAATTCTGTAGGTGGCGTAGCGACTGAAATCAACTCTGTTAATTATGTATCTCCTAGAAGTTGGTTAACAACATCTCATTTCTTTTTAGGTTTCTTCCTATTTATTGGCCATCTATGGCACGCTGGAAGAGCTAGAGCTGCTGCTGCTGGATTTGAAAAAGGAATCAACAGAGAAAATGAAGCTGTACTATCTATGAGACCACTAGACTAACTAAATCAATATTACAAGAAACTATTTTCCTCATTTACTTAAGGAGAATAGTTTTTTACAATATTGATTTATTAATTAGTATTTTGAATAAATACCTATTAAACGTAAAATAGGTACTGAAAAAAATAATTCAATTATAAATATAATTATAAAAGCTATCATAGCTAATCTTCCATTCCAATTTTCAGCACCTAAAGAAAAACCCCATATCCATTGATTACGATACATATATTTCATATTGATGATTCACCGTACGTATACTATAATAATAAACATAACTGCGAAACAGATAAATTTGATTAATATACATGCAACTAAATATATACCTCCTTACTCATCCTTTTATTCAAGCATTGTCTAATTATATCGTAGAACAAGAAGAACAAAATAACTTCATTTACTACCTTAAATCTCAACAATTAGGCTCTTTTTTAATATATGAAGTTATAAGGAAATGGCTTAATCTACAAAATGTTTATATAAAAAAAATTAATTATATTCAACAACTGAAAGTTAATTATCCACTCGAATCTTACTCTATTATTTCAGATCTAACCACATCACATCATATAATAACAAATGCAGCTAAATTACTTCCATATACCACATTCAAAGAAATAAAACATATAGACAAACAAGTGAACTATAGAAAAGATGAAAAAATTATTTTTTTTGAAAAATCTTTATGTAATTATAATAATGTCAAATCAATTGATTACTTAATCGAGCATAAGCATATAAGTATCAACCAAATGAAAGTTGCTTGTATAATATGTAATAATAAAGTTCTAGACCAAATAGGGAAAAAATATCCTCGTTTAGAAATATACACAACAAAAATAACTAATTTTTAGTTAAAATAGATTGTTAAATAATAATATCAAAACAGATGAATATCATTACTAACTCATTTAATTTAGTATTTACATCCATAGCCAATTTTTCTGAAATATACTTAATATTAATTTTACTTAAACTTTCTTTAGCTTGGTTTCCTACAGTTAATTGGTATAATGAACCCTTTTGCTCTTTAAATAGATTAACAGACCCTTATTTGAGACTTTTTAGAGGTACTATACCTATAGTTTTTGGGATGGATATGTCTCCAATGTTAGGTATTATCTTCTTACAATGTTTAACTGTAATTTTTAATAATATACGTATTGAATCAATAATATAAGATATTTAAAAATATGTTAAACTTACAACAAAAATATACATACTGCTAAAAAACAAATCATGCTTAAAATTAGGCTTAAAAAATTCGGCAGAAAAAAACAACCTAGTTACCGAATCATCGCTATAGATAGTAAAAAAAGAAGAGATGGTAAAGCAATAGAAGAGCTTGGTTTTTATAATCCTTTAACTAAAGAAACTAAACTAAATATTGCAAGGCTACAAACAAGAATTTCATGCGGAGCACAACTAACAAAAACTGTTAAAGATTTGTTATATAGAAACACTCATCAGACGCTTTATCAAAAAGAGGTGTCGAATTGAGCAAATTTACTTTTAAAATTTTATGGCTTGAAAATAATGTAGGTATCGCTATAGACCATATTATAGGAAATAATTTAAGTCCATTAACATCTTATTTTTTTTGGCCACGCAATGATGCATGGGAAGAACTGAAAAATGAACTTGAATCCAAACCATGGATAAATGAAACAGAGAAAATCGAGATTTTAAATCAAGCTACAGCAATAATCAATTTTTGGCAAGAAACAGGCAAAAATAAATCCTTAAAAAAAGCACATGACAGGTTTCCTGATTTTATATTTACAGGAAGCAATTAACATTTACAGATGATTAGTTTGAAACATTTTCTAATCATCTAATACTTTAAATAATATCTATAATATTAAATGACTAGAGACATAAATATAAAAAAAAAATAGATTTATTAATAATAGCTATTGAAGCAATAGATTTATATACTTTAGATGTAGAATATATTAATGACCATAATCTTTTATTATTTTCAACGCGCTCTAATAATCTTTTAAGACATGTTAATTCTAATATAGCAACTTTATTAAATTCTTATTTTGAATGTATATACCTAATCTATCGAGCTATACAAGATCCTTCTTTACAAAAAATAGCAAATTGTATTATATCCACTTACTACAATAACCCAGAAGAAACATCTGTAAAACAATATACTCGTAAATATATATATTATTATCAGAAAACACAATATTATTATAACAGGCAAAGCTATGCTGATAAAATTAAGATGTATGAAATACCTATATATAATATATATATAATTAGTAAAGCATACAAATATAATGAAAACTGCTTACAATACCTTATTCAATATTTATGTTTATAGTGTAAACTACATTATTCAGACACTATACATTCTGTAGTTAAAATCATAGAAGAGATAGAAGAAGCATTTTGTAAAGCTGAACGAGTAACTTTAGAAGGATCAATAATACCAGAATTATACATATCAACTAAACTTCCTTCATTAGCGTTATAGCCTATAGAAAATTCACTATTCTTTAATTTTTCCACAACTACAGTTCCATTAAAACCTGAATTTTCTACTATTCTACTTAAAGGAGCAACTAATGCTCTTTGCACTATTAAAGCACCAACTAACTCTTCCCCAACTAAATTATTACTAGCCCATCTCTGCAGATCTGTAGATAAGTGAACAAAAGTAGCTCCTCCACCTGGCACAATGCCTTCTTCAATTGCTGCTTTAGTAGCATTTATAGCATCTTCTAAGCGGAGTTTTTTATCTTTCATTTCAGTTTCAGTTGCTGCACCAACTTTAATAACTGCAACACCACCAGCTAACTTCGCTAGTCTTTCTTGTAAGTTTTCTTTTTCATAATTATTGGTACTAACCTCTAATTGACGCCTAATTTGATCACAACGCTCTTTAATATTAACTTCATTTGTATTAGCGATAACAGTAGTTGAATCTTTTGTAATTTGTACTCTTTTCGCCTGACCTAGATCATCAATAGACATAGTACTAAGAGATAAACCCATATCCTCAGAAATAACTTTTCCTGATGTCAAAATACCCATATCATCTAATAAGGCTTTTCTTCTATCTCCAAAACCAGGAGCTTTAACAGCAACTACGTTAATTATTCCTCTCAATTTATTTACAATAATTGTAGCCAAAGCTTCTTTTTCAATATCCTCCGCTATTATTAATAAAGGTCTGCCTGTTTTGGAAACTTGCTCTAATATAGGTAATAACTCTTGCTGGATTAAGGTAATTTTTTTATCTGTCAATAGAATGTAAGGATTATCCTGATTAACTTCCATTTTTGATGGATCAGTTACAAAGTATGGAGAAATAAATCCTTTATCAAATTTCATACCCTCTTTAATTTCTAAATAAGTCATTGTAGATTGCCCCTCTTCTAAAGAGATTACTCCCTCTTTACCTACTTGATTTATAGCATCAGCTATCATATTACCGATATTAATATCATTACCTGATGAAATAGAAGCTACATGAGTAATATTCTGTATGTCATCAACCGGACGTGAATACTCTGCTATCTTAGCAACTACAAATTTTACTGCTTTATCTATACCTTTCCTTAAAATCATTGGATTAGCACCTGCTGCTACATTTTTCAAGCCTTGCTTTACAATAGCATGTGCTAAAACAGTTGCAGTTGTAGTACCATCTCCAGCAACATCATTTGTTTTTGACGCTGCCTGCCTAATAAGTGCAACTCCTGTATTTTCTATTGAATTTTTCAACTCTATCTCTTTCGCAATTGTAACGCCATCGTTAACTATTTGCGGTGAACCAAATTTTCTTTCTAAAACAACATTACGACCTTTGGGGCCTAATGTTACAGATACAGCTTCTGCTAAAATATCCATACCTTTTTCTAAAGCTTTGCGAGCATTATCTTGATATATAATTTGTTTACTCATAAAATTTATCTTAAATTCCTCAATACATTATAGAAATACAACTATCCAAATTAAAATCAGTTATTTTTATAACCTTCTGTAATATATACTGACAAATATTACAATCTAAATAAATAAAAACCTATTCAATCATATAATAAACAATGTTATACTATAAATACAATAGGGCTTGTAGCTCAGAGGATTAGAGCGCGTGGCTACGAACCACGGTGTCGGGGGTTCGAATCCCTCCTTGCCCGATAAAATATATACTCAATTACAACTCTACAACCTATTTTTTATGCAAACACTAAGAGGAACCAAAGATATATTAGCTGATGAAATTCTTTTTTGGCGTTATATATATGACACAGCCTTACAAGTTTGTTCATTATATAACTACCATGAAATTCAAACACCTATACTAGAATTAACATCGCTTTTTACAAGAAGTATAGGAAATGATACAGATATAGTTAATAAAGAGATGTACAGTTTTATAGATCAAGGACAACGCAACATAACTCTTAGACCAGAAGGAACAGCAAGCGTTGCCAGATCATTTATAACAAATAAATTATATATTAACAATAGTTCTAATAAATTCTGGTACTTAGGGCCTATGTTCAGATATGAAAGACCCCAAAGTGGAAGACAGAGGCAATTTCATCAATTGGGAATAGAATGTTTAGGTAGTGCTGAACCTCTTGCAGATGCAGAAGTTATACGTATAGCAACCAAAATTTTACACCAACTAAAGTTAAGAAATTATAAACTTGAAATCAATTCAATAGGAAACTTAGAAGAAAGACAAAAATATCAATTAGAACTTCTAGTATATCTAGAAAAGTACAGATGCGACTTAGATAAAGATTCTCAAAAACGCTTAAAGAACAACCCTTTACGAATTTTGGATAGTAAAGATATTAAAACACAAAAAATTCTTCAAAAAGCTCCTTCATTACAAATGTATTTAGGCAAAGAGTCAAAGAAGCATTTCAATACGCTATGTAATTACCTAGATGCAATGGATATAGAATATAATATTAATGAACAACTAGTCAGAGGATTAGACTACTATAATTATACGGCATTTGAAATCAAATGCAATGAACTTGGCAGTCAAGATACTATATGTGGTGGTGGAAGATATGACTATCTAATAAAAAGCCTAGGTGGACCTGATACAGCTTCAGTAGGTTGGGCTATGGGCATAGAAAGGCTACTATTAATAGTGAAAAATCACTTTCAACCTATACAAATAAAACCGAATATTTATATTGCAACAAAAGGTATGCAAGCAAAATTAAGTATTTGGCCCATTTTGAATCTTCTAGAAGAAGCCCAAATATCATTCGAATTAGACTTACAAAATAATAGTTTTCAAAAACAGCTTAAAAAAGCTAGCAAATTAGGCACCTCTATCTGTCTTCTCATCGGGGATGATGAGGTGAACAATAACAGTATTACTATCAAATATCTCAAAGAACATAAACAAAAAATAATTAGTTTAAACGAATTAATTCAAGAATTACAAAAATATTCAAGAACTTATCAACAAACCTTGACAATACATAGATAAAAACTGTTACAATATATTTAACGATTATATAAACATGGGGTGTAGCCAAGCGGTAAGGCAGCGGACTTTGACTCCGCCATTCGCAGGTTCGAATCCTCCCACCCCAGTACCAAATTTATTCAAACTTATTTTTATATAAGTATAATAAATTATTTTAAACTTCAAATGAAAAAGGTTGATTTACAAGAATCAATTACATTATCTACTATAATAGTAATTAAATTTCAAGACTAGAATTAACATTTTATTAGCAAATACATTTTAAAATTAATTATGGCATTTATTCAATTCATTCAGGGGATTAATGAAACGGTTGTCCCAGACGTTAAACTAACAAGATCTAGAGATGGTAGTACGGGAACAGCAACTTTTCGATTTAATCAACCAGATATTTTAAAAGCTAGTATGGAAGACAAAGGCGATATCACAGGAATGTATTTAAAAGATGAAGAAGGTGAAATGATTACAAAAGATGTAAATGCTAAATTTATTAATGGTAAACCTGAGGCAATAGAGGCTATTTACATTATCAAAAGTCCTTTAGATTGGGATAGATTTATGCGTTTTATGGAAAGATATGCTAATGACAACCAATTATCTTTCACAAAAGCTACAACATAACTTACTTCTTATGACATATATCCATTACATTTATAATCATAGTGGATATAAATAAATACATCAACAATATCAATATGAAATTCTCCCGGAAATCATTAAACGAATTAATTAATATAAAGCATATACAAATAAATACGTTAGCTAGCAAATTAACATTGGCTGGATTTGAAGTTGAAGAAATTATATATGTAGATTACATGAATGATTATGTAATAAACATCGATATAATAGCAAATAGGCAGGATATTGCATGCGTTATTGGCCTAGCAGAAGAACTAAGTATAATATTAGATATACCTTTAAAAGACCCAATATCACAAACATATTCAAGAAACTATGATAAAAACGCCTATCAGCAATATTTACTAAACACTTTTCATAACTCTAAATCTATACTAAATATAGCTATTCAGCATATAAAGAATATTCAAGTTTTTAAATTACCACTATGGCTAAAGAACTACCTTATTATACATGAGATAAAACCTTCAGAAACAATATTAGATATTATTCATTACATTCATATAAAATGGGGTCAGGATATACATATTTTAGATTATGAATCTATTACACAAGAACCTTTCAATGTAAAATTAATTAATTCAATTCAACTTAATAAAGTAAATTCATTACAAAGCATAAATAAAACTGTACAGACTGAACTACTCCAATATAATAAAAAGACTATATCTAATAATGGTTATAGCATTAATAATAAATATACTTATAAATCTTTAAGTTCTTCAATAATTGTATTGAGTACAATACTTGACCCTATATATATAGACAATAATATTAAAAATAAAACATCGACAAAACATCTCAAATATATAAATAGAAACTATTTCATGAAAGCTTATCGAGAGGCTATTCAACTAATAACTCAATTTACTAGTAGCAAGGCACAAATAGAATATAGTTATCATAGAAAACAACTAAAACGAATTATTAATATACCTAAAAATTTAATTTACAATATTTTAGGACCCCTAAATAATCAAAGCAGAGCTTATACGCCTATTCATATTATATTTAACATACTTTTACAACTTCGATTTCAACCTCAATATAAAAATAATATTTTTACCGTAATTGTACCTCTGCATAGACACGAAGATATTCAAAGACCTATAGATATTATTGAAGAAATTGGAAGAATATATGGATTTAACAAATTTATAGATAATTTACCTGCAAAAAATCAACAAGGCTATATCAATGATAGTACACAAAATATACAGAAAATAAGAAAAATTTTTAGGGATATAGGTTTACATGAAATTAAAAATTACTCATTACAAAAATACAGTAATGACAAGCATATTGGTTTACATAATCCGTTAGCTCAGGATCAATCTCATTTAAAAACAAGTTTATTGCATAATTTAATTCAAGCTAAAGAGTATAATATAAAACACCGCAATAAAAACATAGAAGGATTTGAGATTGGCAATATTTTTTATAAAGAGGATAATAAATCTTTTCGTGAGACTACAAATATTGGAGGTATCTTAGGTAATACAAATTTTGCAAGACAATCATGGTCAAATTCTGTACATGCATTAACTTGGTTTCAAGCCAAAGGTACTATAGAAGAACTATTTGATAGACTCAAACTCAAATCAAGTATTGAATGGGTGTCTATTACTCAAAATAATTATGCAATTAATAGCTACTACAACTTAAATATATACCATCAAAAGCGTTCCGCTTTATTATACAATAAATTCACTAAAGAGCATCTAGGTATCTTTGGAGAGCTAACAAAGAAACTTCATAACAAATTAAATATTCACCATAAAACTTATATATTTGAGATGAATATAAATGCTTTATCACAAACAATAAGAAAATACAGTCACTTAAGATATATAATTAAACCCTACTCATGTTATCCAAGTGTGACTCGAGATATATCAATAAGATTAAAATTTGATTTGAATATTGACTATATTAAGAAATCAATTTCCAAAAACAACTCTCGTTTAATAGAATCAATAGAAATATTTAATGAATACGAAAAAATCATACATAGTAAAAAAGAAAAATACATAGGTATAAGAATAACATATAGAGCACAAAATAGAACTCTAAACGATAAAGATATTATAAATATCGATAACCAAATAAATAATATAATCCATGATTATTTATAATCCTACTTTGAGAGTAAGTCATAAGCCGGATTCTGTTCTTTAATAAAAAGACTATATATTAAAGGGTAGTTATTAATCTATAGTTTTATTCAAAACTTCATGCAGTAAATATAACAAATATAATAACTTGTAACATGTTAGATCACACTTACCTATATTGTATCACTTTACTCTTAAATAGGGGTTTACCTAGCAAATATCTTAAAAATATTTCTGGTAAGCTCTTACCTTACCTTTGCATCCTTACCATATATAGGTGGTTTATTTCTGTGGCACTTTCCTCATAGTTACTTATACTGTTTACTATACAACTACTGAGATCTAAATAGAGACCGGACTTTCCTCAAGGCTGTAGAAACCTTGCAACTACCTACGCTTACTCTACCAGAAACAACATACTAAATTGAATAAAAAAAAGCAAGTATTTTATATATGATAAAAAAACATAAATTTACAGAAAAAAGATTTGTATCCATGTTAAATAAATACAATTACGATCTACATTTAGGGGATATTGTAGCAGGTACCATCTTTAATTTAGAAAGTCAAGGATATTTAGTAGATATAGGTGCACACATAGCAGGTTACTTACCTTATGATGAAACATTATTATATGATAATAATAGACCATCTTTTAAATTTACAGACTTAGATAATCAAATAACAAGAGATTTTTTTATACTTGCATATCAAAAACACTCCCAACAAATTTTACTATCTATTAAGCGACTAGATTATATAAGGGCATGGAAAAGAGTTAAACAATTACACATAGAAGATATAATATTAAATGCTCCTGTAATTAATACTAACAAAGGAGGAATAATAACTTATGTAGAAGGGTTACAAGGATTTATACCAAAATCTCATTTAATACATACTCCTGAATTTTATTCAAATCAAAAAACTATAAAATGCCAATTATTAATCATTGATGAGAGAAGTAATAAATTAATTTTAAGTAATAAACGAGCTATGCTAGCACTAACAAAAGACAAATTCAAAATAGATCTAATAGTAGAAGGTAAAATCATTGCAATAAAGACATATGGAGTATTTATCGAAATAAATAATATCATTGCTTTATTACATATCTCAGAAATAGGATATAAATACATAGATAATTTAGATAATCTATTTACTATAGGTAATTATACAAAAGTAAAAATAATTCATATAGATATGAAACAAGGTCGATTATCTGTGACTAAAAGGGGTCTAAATTAACCTCCGCCAACAATAGTAATAACTTCTACTTTATCTTCCGACTTTAAAAAAATACTAGATAAATTATCAATAGATACAATCTTTTGATTATATTCAATAATAATTGAATTTATATCAAACTGATAATGTACTAACAAATTATATAAAGAAGTCTCAGCAGAGCAATTTAGAGGTCTTCCATTCAAAATAATTGTATTATATATAAAATCCATAATCTATACTAGGTTAGTAGACTAAATTAAAAAAAGATACTATACTAGGATTATAATATATATGGCGGGTGTAGCCAAGAGGTTAAGGCAATGGATTGTGACTTCATCATTCGCGGGTTCGAATCCCGTCATTCGCCCTATTTTTTAAAAAATTATTTACTGCAGCAAATTTTACTAGTTGAGTCCTGTTTTTAGTATTTGTTTTTAAAAATAAACGACTTACATATTTTTCTACTGTTCTTAAGCTTAATTGTAATTTAGCTGCTATTTCTTTATTCATTAGGCCTTGATAAACTAATTGAAAAACCTCTAATTCTTTACGAGTTAAGACAAAATCCTGTTGTTTCGTATAAGAAAAATCCTGATTTACTAAATTAGTTTTTATCATTAAATCAAAATTCTTTAGTAAATTACGTACTATAGACAAAAGCTCTAGAGGACTAAAAGGCTTGACTAGATAAGCATTACAACCAAGATTATACCCTTTAACTCGATCATGAGTCATACCTTTTGCTGTAAGAAAAATTATAGGTATACAAGAAAAACTAGAATCTAATCGCAATAATTTAATTAGATCATAACCATCTAAGTTAGGCATTACTACATCTGTAATTATTAAATCAAAATGTTCATCTTGTAAGACTTGTAAGGCTTGTTGTGCTGTGCTTTTAAATACTACATTAAAGCCTTCACTAGATAAATAGTTAACAACTGATTTACTTAAATCTAAATCATCATCTACTAATAATATATTTTTTTTCATGTGTATATTAACTAACATATATTAAAAATCAATCCATATTAAAATCATGAAATGGCTAAACAAATTGTCAGAATTAAAAATTTCTTTTCACACTTTTAAACTTAGCAATAATGATTCTATTATATATAATAATGAACCATTTAATGAAAAATCTTTTGTAATAATATCAGGTTTACTATATTTACAAAAAATATTTCTCAATGGAGAAAAGTTGTGCATAGCTATTTTAACAAAAAATACTTTACTAAGTCTAGATTCTGAAAATACAAGCAAAGCATTATATTACTACCAATTAGTATCTTTAAATACAAGCTATATCATTAGCCTACATACTCATAATTTATCTGCTAGAAAAAAACAACATATAAATCTAATGCTAAATATGCATAAGGAATATTATAAAACCCTTATAGCTTATGAAAGAATGATTCAAATATTAACTCATAAATACATTAAATATAGAGTTATCCAATTATTGCTTTTTTTATCAAAAGAAGAAGGCAACATAATTAATAATACAATTATTATACCATTTTATATAAGTCAATCTAATATCGGAAATATTGTAGGAAGTAATAAAAACACAGTTAACAAAATTATCAAATCTTTAGAAGTTCAAGAAATTATTTGCTACTCAAATAAAAAAAGAATTATTATTCAAGATATAATAGCTTTAAATAAAGCCAAACTAATACTATAAATCTTATAAATACATACCCATAAAAAATATGCATGTTATAATATTGATTATATGGAATAGCTGTTAGTCTAAATGCAAAATTATTAAAAAAGTAAAATTATGGGAAAAGTATATGATTGGTTTGAAGAAAGATTAGAAATTCAAGCCATTGCTGATGATATAACAAGTAAGTATGTACCTCCGCACGTTAATATTTTTTATTGCATTGGTGGTATAGTATTTACATCATTTTTAATTCAAGTTGCTAGTGGCTTTGCAATGACATTTTATTATAGGCCGACAGTAGCTGAAGCCTTTTCATCTGTTGAATATATTATGACTGATGTTAACTTTGGTTGGCTAATTAGATCTATTCACAGATGGTCAGCAAGCATGATGGTTTTAATGTTAATACTACATGTTTTTCGTGTATATTTAACAGGAGGTTTTAAAAAACCACGTGAGTTAACTTGGGTTACTGGTGTTATACTAGCTGTTCTAACAGTATCTTTTGGAGTAACAGGTTATTCATTACCTTGGGATCAAATAGGCTACTGGGCTGTAAAAATTGTAACAGGTGTTCCTGAAGCTATACCAATAGTTGGCAGCAGTATAGTCGAATTATTAAGAGGCAGTGTTAGCGTAGGACAAAGCACATTAACACGTTTCTATAGCTTACATACTTTCGTTTTACCATTACTTACAGCTGTATTTATGCTTATGCATTTTCTTATGATTCGTAAACAAGGTATATCAGGACCTTTATAGAATATAAAAAGCAATTAAAAAAATCTATTAATAATTTAATCAAAGAGGTTTAATATGTCTATTATTAAAAAACCCGACTTAACTGACCCTAAATTACGTGCTAAATTAGCTAAAGGTATGGGCCATCATTATTATGGTGAGCCTGCTTGGCCTAATGACTTATTATATATGTTTCCAGTTGTAATTCTTGGAACTATAGCTTGTGATGTTGGTCTAGCCATTTTAGAACCTTCAGTTATTGGTGAGCCTGCTAATCCTTTTGCAACACCACTAGAGATTTTACCTGAATGGTATTTTTTCCCTACATTTAATTTACTTAGAGTCATACCTAATAAATTAATTGGCGTTTTATCTATGGCATCTGTACCTGCTGGATTAATAACTGTACCTTTTATTGAAAGCGTCAATAAATTTCAAAATCCTTTTCGTAGACCTGTTGCAACATCTGTATTTTTAGTTGGAACAGCTATAAGCATTTGGCTTGGAATAGGAGCTACCATGCCTCTATCAAAAGCTCTTACTTTAGGTGTATTTTAAATTAAAGCAAAAATACATAATTAAATATACAAACAACTAGTCATTATATATAATATAAGACTAGTTGTATTATACACAAAATATTACTTCACAGAAACTTTGGCTCCTACTTCTTCTAATTTAGCCTTAGTATTTTCAGCCTCTTCTTTAGAAACACCTTCTTTTAAAGATTTTGGTGTTGATTCTACTAAATCCTTAGCCTCTTTTAATCCCAATCCTGTTAAAGAACGTACAACTTTTAGTATAGCTATTTTTTTTGCAGCTGGCACTTCATCCAATACAACATCAAATTCTGTCTTCTCTTCCTCAACTGCATTATTGCTAGCACTCTCAGAATTTGGCATGACAACCATGCCACTAGATTGAGTTACTGATGCATCAACATCAAAAGTATTTTCAATTTGTTTAACTAATTCAGCAGCTTCTAGTAGAGTTAATAACTTTAATTCCTCTATGATACTTCCTATTTTAGTAGACATAAAAATCAAAATATAATAATAACTAATAAATACAATAAACTTTTTTTCTAAAATTACTAATTGTCTTTTAGCGAATTAATATCTATAGGTATAGATGGACCCATTGTACTAGATAAATACATTGACTTCCAGTACTTACCTTTAGAACCAGCTGGACGATTTTTATCAACTGATTCTTGAATAGCTTTAAGATTAAGGTTTAAATCATCCACAGAGAAACTGATTTTCCCTATAGGTATATGAATAATACCTGTACGATCAACTCGATACTCTAACTTACCCTTCTTAAATTCCTGAATTGATGACTTTAAATCATTGCTTACTGTACCTGCTTTAGGAGAAGGCATTAAGCCCCTGGGACCTAATATTTTACCTAATTTAGCTATTAATAACATTACATCTGGTGTAGCTATTAATTTATCAAAATCCAAACGACCTTGAAATATTTCATCAATCAAATCTTCAGAACCTACTATATCAGCACCTACTTCGAGAGCCTCAGGTATTTTTTCTCCTTTAGTAATAACTGCTATTTTTATTTCTTTTCCCGTTCCTTTCGGTAAAACCACTGTTGATCTTAACTGTTGATCGGAGTATTTAGGGTCTAAGCCTAAAACTGCATGAATTTCAACCGTTTCAACAAAATTCACCGTTGAAAAAGATTTAATTAAAGAAAGAGCTTCTAAAGGAGAATAAAATTTAGACTTATCTACTTTTTGAGCTATTTGCTGAAAACGACGTGAATATTTACGCATTATTATAATTTTACACTTCTTATCTTATTAAATTATTAATTAATTACCTTAATACCCATACTGTTAGCAGTACCAGATACTATAAACATTGCTTTTTGTACATCATTAGTATTCAAATCTTGCAGCTTTGTTTCAGCAATTTCTTGAAGTTGTTTCAAAGAAATTGATCCTACCTCTTGAGAATTTGGTTGACTTGAACCTTTTTGAACCCCAGCTGCCTTTGCTATTAATACAGAAGCAGGAGGTGTCTTTAAAATAAATGTAAAACTTCTATCTTCATAAATAGAAATTTCAACTGGAATAACCAAACCCACTTTATCTGCTGTCTTAGCATTATATTCCTTGCAAAACATAACAATATTAGCACCATACTGACCTAAAGCAGGTCCTACTGGAGGAGCTGGTGTTGCCTTTCCTGCTGTTAATGCTAACTTAACAATACCTAGAATCTTTTTAGCCATACAACTTTGAATTTATTAAATAAATATTTATATGAGTACCCTTCATTTAATTAATACCTAAAAATAGATATACAGGCTATTATATGTATTATTAAGTATTTTTCCAATACTTTAACTTTTATATATAATACATCTATCACGCCTTGAAGGACTTGAACCCTCGACACTAGGTTTTGGAAACCTACGTTCTACCAACTGAACTAAAGGCGTACTAAGGTTAGTATAGCATTGAATCTTATATAAAAAAGTATATATTAATGTACTTATAAAATAAAATTTAAAGAATTATTAAGACAATCAAAATAATATTTATGCTCAACCCCAATTTAAACACAATTAAACTCAATAATAGTGAGTATAAACTATATTCACGACAATTAGTACTTAATTCTCTAGGAATAGAAGGACAAAAAAGACTAAAATCGGCTAAAATTTTATTTATTGGCGTTGGTGCACTAGCATCCTCTGCTCTCATTTATTTAGCAGCATCTGGAGTAGGATGCATAGGAATAATAGATAAAGATAAAGTAGTAGAATCTAATTTACATAGACAAGTAATATATAATCATGATTGTTTAAATCAACCTAAAGTTAATTCTGCAAAGAATATTATTAAAAATATTAATAATCTATGCGATGTTATTGCATATAATGAAGAATTGTCTTCCTTTAACCATCTAGATATAATTAAGAAGTATGACCTTATAATAGATAGTTGTGACAATTTCGAAACACGATATCTAATTGATATCGCATGCTATAAATTACATAAAGTACATATTTATGGCGCTATACAAGAATTCGAAGGACAAGTGAGCGTATTTAACTATAAAAACGGACCTCGATATCAAGATATATATCCTCCGTATTTAAATTTGCAAAATACTTCTTGTAATTCACTCGGTGTTCTAGGGATTGTTCCTGGAGTAATAGGTATGTTACAAGCAACAGAAGCTATGAAAATTATTCTAGGAATAGGAAAGATTTTAAGTGGAGAACTTTTAATATATAGTAGCTTAAATACATCCTTCAAAAAAATCAACATTACACATGTAAATCCAGTAAAATTAGAATATAATAATATCAAGGACAATAAAACATCTAAAATCAATTCTTTGATAACAAAAATAACTACATTAAATTCATTACAAAGTAAACAAAAAAATAAGTTTCTAATTATAGATCTAAGACAACCAAATGAATTTCACTTAAACCATATATCAAAATCAATCAATATACCTATAATAAATCTAAAATCAAAAAAAACTTTATCTTTCATTAAAGAAAATTCTACAGATAAAAATATAATTATTTATTGTAGCAGATATGCCAGGTCTATTTTAGGCTCTAAAATATTAAGTCTATATAAAATTAACAATAGTATATTATTAGAAGAATTAAACGAATAGATAATTAAGAATATATCTAACAGTCAAATTATTAATTGAAAAATAAATACGTATCATATTTTTTACAGATTTTATATAATAGAACACAAACACAAAGGTATAAAAATTATGACAAAAGATATTAATATTATTCTAAAAAAAAATTATAAACCATTAGGAGAAAGTGGAGACTTAAAAATAGTAGCTAAAGGATTTGCAAGAAATTATTTAATCCCTAAAGATATTGCAGAAATAGCTACTGAAGGAAAAATAAAACACTATATGATGCTAAAAAGCATAGAGAATAGAAAACTTGAAGAGAAACAATTAAATGCTATTAAAATTCAAAAAAATTTAGAACAGGTCTACAAAATTAAACTAAGAAAAAAAGTAAGTAGCCAAAAAAATGAGAATATTTTTGGCAGTGTTACAGACAAAGAAATTATTGAACAAATTTTTCATGCAACAGGTATAAAAATAGAGAAAAAACAACTAATTATTCCTAGTATCAAAAATATCGGCAGCTATAAAATTCAAGTAAATATTACAAATAGTGTACAAGCTAATTTAACTTTACAAATATTACCTGAAAATATGTAATTTAAACACTAAGTATTCCAATAAATAAACTTTAAATTTATGCCTACACACTATTAATAATCCATTTTTAGATAAAAATATATCGCATACATATCAATTGATATAAAAATGGATAGTTTAGATATAGAACATATAAAATAAAAATAGATACAAAATATGTATAAAGAACATAAGTATTATGTTGGACCACATAATTGCTTAGCAGAAGAAATTTTACTAGGTAGTATGCTCATTTATCCTAATTTATTTCCAAAAATTTCAAAAATAGTTCAAATCGATTCTTTTTTTTTAGAATCACATCAAATTATTTATAGAAATCTTCTTTTTCTAAATAAAGAAAATAAATTAGATCTAATTAATCTTCTATATATACTATACGATCATAAACTTCTTAAATACATAGGCGGAATAACTAAAATAATAGATATGATGAAACAAAGTCAAATGTTTATCTCATCTATTAATATAAATATTTATGCTAAAGAATTGGTTGATATTATTAATATAAACTATATCAAAAGGTTAATGATTCAATATGGATATAATATCATTCAACTAGCATTAATTGAAAAGCTACCAAGCTATTTATTATATAATAAAGCTGCATATTACTTAAACTTTACTGTTAATAAAATCCCCAAAGAAAATCTTGACAACTTTAAAGATCTAATAGGACAATTTTTACTTAAATCAACTACAGAAGAAAACATCGTTAGTTATACTATAAAGTCCAAAAAGCTATCTTACGGTTTTAAGGAACTTGATAAACTCACTGATGGTTTATCCAATGGAGATTTGATAATCATAGCCGGACGTCCATCTATGGGCAAAACATCTTTTGCTATTAATATTGCGTATAATTTAATATCTAAATCTACTATCGGCCTTTGTATATTTAGCCTAGAAATGTCACGTAATCAGATTCTAAATAAATTAATATCCATAGCATCTAAAATTTCCACATCTAAAATCACATCAAATAATATTACTAAACATGAATGGAGTTTACTTAAAACTATATGTAAATTTTTTCTACGTCATGAAGTATATATTTATGATAAACCTAATATATCTATTGACTATATAGTATACACATGTCAGATTTTAGCAAAAGATAATCATTCTATTCAAGTTATTATTATAGATTATTTACAACTTATACAGACAGAACAAAGGTACAATACAAACCGATCACAAGAATTAAGCTATATTACTAGAAAACTAAAAATATTAGCTCAACAATTGAATATACCTATAATTGTGTTATCTCAATTAAATCGTGGTATCGAAAATAGAATTAATAAAAAACCTTTATTATCTGATTTACGAGAAAGTGGTTGCATAGAATATAACAAGTTAATTAATATAGATAACATTAATTTAATACACTTTAAATATTTGTTTAAATACAAGCTATATAATTTGATCTATAAAACATGTATAAGCAAAATTCATATCTCACATAAATATAATTATAAGTTGATATTAAATAATACTACTATTAGTACAACACATAACCATCTTTTATTATATAAAAATCTGTGGCTACCTCAAGACACCATATTAGAACAAAAATTAATTTATAAAGATATAAAAAAGAGTATGCAGTATATTCATACTCTTAATATTTATTTTTTCAAAAATTCACAAGTTTACGATATTAGTGTACCTAAATATAGATATTTTACAAGTAATAATATTATTGTGCATAATTCTATTGAACAGGATGCCGATATTGTTATGATTTTGTACAGGGACTCTATAGATAATCAAATATATGATTATGACAATTCTATTAATCTAGACATGACTATATGTAAAAATCGTAATGGACCAACTGGCTTATGCAGCTTCTTATTTTATCCTAACAGTACATACTTCGAAGATTTAAAAGAAAAAAATTAGTTTTTCATTGTATTTTTTCGTTAATTTTGTTATAATTGTTTAGAGTGCCGGAATAGCTCAGTTGGTAGAGCAGTGGACTGAAAATCCTCGTGTCACCAGTTCAAATCTGGTTTCTGGCATTATCTTAATTAAGTAAAAAACCGTATAATTATACGGTTTTTTACTTGTTTAGTGTAGTGCTACGAAGATAGCATTTCTAACTTTTCTCCTAATAACACAATTACACTTCCTTCATCAGTAACATCAACAACTGCCCTATCACCCGCTTTAATTTTACCAGAGAGCACCTCTTCGGCTAAACTATCTTCTAATAATCTCATAACTGCTCTACGTAAAGGTCTAGCACCATAACTTGGGTTATATCCTTCATCAACCAAGCGATTCTTAAATCTTTCTGTAACTTCTAATTCTATTTCTTGCTGTCTGATACGATCAAATACTTCTTTCAACATAATATCAGCTATTTCTCTAACCTCATCTTTAGTTAATTGTCTAAATACAATAATTTCATCTAAACGATTAAGAAATTCTGGTCTGAAATATTGCTTAAGTTCTTCATTTACAAGCGATTTAATTCTATTATACTGAGATTCTGTCTGTGACTCTCCTAACTCAAATCCTAAACTACCTCCACCTTTTTCAATGACTTTCGAACCTATATTTGATGTCATTATTAAAAGTGTGTTTTTAAAATCAATTGTTCTACCTTTTGCATCAGTCAAACGACCATCTTCTAATATTTGTAACAGTAAATTAAATATATCTGGATGTGCTTTTTCTATTTCATCAAATAGAATAACTGTATATGGCCTTTTCCTTACAGCTTCAGTTAAGTAACCACCTTCACTATAACCTACATAGCCAGGAGGTGAACCTATCAATTTAGATACTGTATGACGTTCCATATATTCAGACATATCAAGTCTGACCATTGCTTCTTGAGCACCAAAGAAATATGAAGCTAATGCTTTTGTTAGTTCTGTTTTTCCTACACCAGTAGGTCCAGAAAAAATAAAGCTAGCAATTGGCCTATTAGGATTTTTTAAGCCAACTCTAGCTCTCCTAATTGCACGAGAAACAGCTACTACAGCTTCATCCTGACCAATTATTCGGCTATGCAGTGTTTCTTCCATATGCATTAACTTTTCAGATTCACTCTTAGTTAGTTTTGTTACAGGTATACCTGTCCAAAAAGCAACTATTTCAGCTATATCTTCTTCTGTAACTACTGGATCTTCTATCTGTAAATCTGGCTCTGTTTTCTTACTTTGAGCAATAGCAGCTATTTGAGCTTTGATCTCCATCTCTCTTGTTCTATATTGTTCTGCTTTTTCATATTTTTGCGCTCTTATAGCTTCATCTTTTGTTTTTAGTACTGTTCTAAGTTCTTTATCCAATTCTCTAGCTGCAGGAGGCAATTGAGAATTTAATAATCTAACACGTGAACCTGCTTCATCTATTAAATCTATTGCTTTATCTGGCAGGAAACGATCTGATATATACTGGTTTGCATACTTAGCAGCTGCTGCTAAAGCACCATCAGACATTTTTAATTGATGATGTTTTTCATATCTATCACGTAAACCAAACAATATTTCAATAGTCTCCTCAACACTCGGCTCACCAACTAATACTGGCTGAAATCGTCTTTCCAAAGCAGCATCTTTTTCTATATGTTTTCTATATTCTTCTAATGTTGTTGCTCCTATACACTGCAATTCCCCTCTAGCCAAAGCTGGCTTTAATAAGTTAGCAGCATCAATAGCACCTTCTGCAGCACCAGCACCAATTAATGTATGAACTTCATCTATAACTAAAATAACATTATTAGCTGATTTGATTTCATCCATAATCCTTTTTAATCGCTCTTCAAATTCACCTCTATACTTAGTCCCAGCAACTAGCAAACCTACATCTAAAGTAACAACCAGCTTATCTTCTAAAATTACTGGTATATCACGATTTGCTATACGCTGAGCTAAACCTTCAGCAATAGCAGTTTTACCAACTCCAGGTTCACCGATAAGAACTGGATTATTTTTTGTTCTTCTACCTAAAATCTGTATTACTCTTTCAATCTCTTTTTGTCTACCGACTACAGGATCTAGTACACCTTCTACAGCTAATTCAGTCAAATTCGACCCGAATTCTTCTAATGTTGGCGTCTTACTTCTTGCTTGCAGATTATTATTGCCATTTGTATTAGCTTCAGCATTATCTCCTAGCATTTGAATTACTTCTGTTCTTATAGAAGATACATTAACAGCTAGATTCTCTAAAACTCTTGCAGCTACACCCTCTCCTTCTCTCACTAATCCCATTAGAAGATGTTCTGTGCCAATATAATTATGACCCAACTGCCTAGCTTCTTCTAAAGATAATTCTAAAACGCGTTTTGCTCTCGGAGTAAAAGGTATTTCAACAGCTACAAAGCCTGAACCCCTGCCTATTATTTTTTCTACTTCTATTCTTGCATCTTTTAAATTTACATTCATAGATTTAAGAACTTGAGCGGCTATACCTGTGCCTTCACCTATCAAACCTAATAATATTTGTTCTGTACCAACAAAATTATGACCTAATCTCCTAGCCTCCTCTTGAGCTAGCATAATTACTTTTATAGCTTTTTCTGTAAAGCGTTCAAACATAATAAATAGAGCTAGAAATGAATTAAATTAATTACCTTTGATACTTATAAATAATAACATATATGTTATAATAACTTAATAGTATATATCAAATTCTTTTTGTCAAAAAAATATCTTAAACATATAAGAATTTAGATATAATGCATTAAGAATTTATAATATAAATTATATAATGTAAACCGACACTTAGCAAACTTCTAATTATATTTTTGACATAAGTCAATAATATCATATTTAAGAATAATAAATTATCACTAAAGTTATGATTATATTGTTCAACCATTGACTAATGATACTTAAATTGCATACAATAAAAAAAAATTTTATTTTTGCATTAATATTTATATGAAAATTAAACATAGTAATACTATTATACAAAGTGTAGAAAAAAAATTCATAAAAAACGAAATGCCTTTCCTAGAAGTAGGTGACAGTATACAAATAAGTGTACTAATTAAAGAAGGCAGTAGAGAGCGCATACAAACATCAGAAGGTGTTATTATATCTATAAATAATAATAATCTAAACACAACTATAACTATTAGAAAAGTTCTGCAAAATATTGGCGTGGAGCGTATATACTTAATACATTCACCAAGAATTACCAATATAAAAATCATAAAGAAAGCAAAAGTAAGAAAAGCTAAACTATATTATTTACGAAGTAGATCTGGCAAAGCAACAAGACTAAAACAGAAATTCAACTAAACTATAAGTACTATTCTTAACCTAAGTTATCACAGAGAATTCAAGGATATATAGCTCAGGCGGTTAGAGTATCACGTTGACATCGTGAAAGTCACTGGTTCAAGTCCAGTTATATCCATCTATGTAATATGCAAGATTGCTTTTTAAATAAAAATTTGATACTATTGTTTTAGGGTCGGTGCCCGAGTGGTTAATGGGGGCGGACTGTAAATCCGCTGGCTTTGCCTACGTTGGTTCAAATCCAACCCGGCCCAATAATAATTAATTTATAGCCCTTATAGCTCAGTGGAAGAGTATCTTCTTGGTAAGAAGAAAGTCATGAGTTCAATTCTCATTAAGGGCTTTAATATGTACTATCAAGTAAAAGGTTTAACTGATATACTACTTTTTTGCACATGTTTTGCTACACCTATCATTTGAGAATTACTTTTACCTGGAGCTACCATAGGGTAACAATTTTCTTCTTGTTTAACTTGACAATCTAAAACAACAGGTCCTTTATTTTTTAAAGTACTCTCTATTGCTACATTCAAATCTTTACGATTTTTTAATTTAATTCCTTTGATTCCAAAAGATTTAGCTAAATTTACAAAATCAGGTGACCCTTTTTCCATATTAGAGTGTGAGTATCTTTCACCATAAAAAGCTTGCTGCCACTGTCTAACCATGCCTTGCCACTTATTATTAATAATAATTACTTTAATAGGTAATTGATATTGAGCTATAGTGGCTAATTCTTGAATATTCATTTGAAAGCTTGCATCACCAGTAATACATATCACCTCTTTATCAGGATTAGCTACTTGTACTCCAATTGCTGCTGGTAAACCATAACCCATTGTACCTAAACCTGCACTTGACATCCAATGACGAGGTAATACATTAATAAACTGTGCTGCCCACATTTGATGTTGGCCAACGTCAGTTGTAAAATAAGCTGCCTTACTTAACTGAGATATTTGTGAAATAATTTCCTGCGGGGACAAATAATCTACAGTTTTAGGTATTAATAAAGGGTATTGTTGTTTCCATATATTAATCCTTTCATTCCATGATCTTGTTTGCTCTATGACGTGCGCTATTTTATTTACTTGAATATATTTTAAAACTTGACTTAAAATATTTTTGACATCTCCTACTATAGCTATTTGTGGGATTCTATTTTTACCTAATTCAGCAGCATCAATATCTATATGTATTACTTGTGCATTACATGCAAACTCATCTAATTTACCTGTAACTCTATCATCAAAACGTGCGCCTAAAGCTATTAATAAATCACATTCACTAACTGCATAGTTAGCATAAGCTGTTCCATGCATTCCTAGCATTCCTAACGCAAGTTTATGATTCTCATCTATAATACCTTTGCCCATCAATGTGGTCGTTATAGGTATTTTAAAGTGATTAGCTATTTCTAAAACTTCTTGATGAGCTTGCGAGATTATAGCTCCTCCACCAATATATAATAAAGGTTGACTTGATTGAAGTAATAAATTAATGATTTTAGCTATTTCTTGACTTTTAGCTGTTACAAAAGGTCTACAACCAGGTAATTTAATATTTTTTGGCTCAACTGGTTCATAACAAAATTTCTCTAAACCTACATCTTTCGGTATATCAATTAATACTGGGCCGGGACGACCATGAGTAGATATATAAAAAGCTTCAGCTACTATACGAGACATATCTCGTGGATCTCGAACTACATATGAATGTTTAACTATTGGTAAAGTAATTCCAAAAATATCAACTTCTTGGAAAGCATCAGTACCCATAAAAGGTCTTGCAACTTGTCCTGTAATTAAAACCAAGGGTACTGAATCCATTTGTGCAGTAGCTATACCTGTAACTAGATTTGTTGCACCTGGACCAGATGTTGCAAAACACACACCTATTTTACCGGTGGATCTAGCATACCCATCTGCTGCATGACAAGCTCCTTGCTCATGTCTAGATAAAATATGTTTAATCAAACCTTTTTGTTCCCATAAGTATAATTCATCATATATAGGCAATATAGCACCACCTGGATAGCCAAAAATATAGTCAACATTGTGTCTAATTAAGCTATCCATTAAAGCAAAAGAGCCTGTAGATTGACGATCAATATTTATATCTTCCATAAGTAAAAAATTCTAAATAGGTATTTATTAAATTAATAAAAGAAAGTAAAAAAGAGAGACTAGTAACTATATATATATTATATATGTTCAATTTTTATTATTTTTTTCTTATTATTTTTTAATTTATATCTAACATAAGCCTTAATACTATATATATAAAGTATAGTACAGCTAGATTTGAGAGTATAATGAATACAAGTTTTTTTTTGTTGTCTAATGACTTAAAAATAGGTTGAAAAGTCGTCAAGAAAAACCCTATAAATACACCTAGTAAAAATCTAGGGAATTTAAGAATATTATTCCAAAATGTCTGCATATTGTCTTGTTATATTTATTGATTCTTTTGTAATATAAAATAGTGTATGATAGTACTCTTGTGAATTTTTTGTTACCTACTATACTATATAATTAAATATGTTAACAGATTTGAATCGTGTACAAGTCTTAAGTGAAGCCTTACCATTTATACAAAAATTTTCCGGCCGTACTATTGTTATTAAGTATGGAGGAGCAGCTATGAAGAATGATTTGCTAAAAAATAAATTTATAGAAGATATTCTATTTCTATCTTATATAGGCATCAAACTTATATTAGTTCATGGCGGTGGCCCTATGATTAATACTTGGTTAAAAAAAGTCAATATCAAATCTCATTTTTATAATGGTATACGTGTCACGGATAAAGAAACTATGGAGATAGTGGAAATGGTTTTAGTTGGAAAAATTAATAAGGAGTTAGTTACTTTATTAAACAAAAAGCAAGGTTCAGCTATTGGTTTATCAGGTAAAGATGGAAATCTAATTGTCGCATCACAATTATTTAATGATCCTAATAATTTAGTTGGTACTGTAAAACAAGTAAATGTTAGGATCCTAAAGCTTTTGTTAGATTCAGGCTATATACCTATTGTTTCTAGTGTAGCTGCAGATGAATGTGGTCAATCTTATAATATTAATGCCGACACAGTGGCGGGTGCACTTGCTGATGCTATACAAGCAGAAAAATTAATTTTGTTGACAGATACTTTAGGCATAATGCGTAATCCGTCTAAGCCTGAAACGTTAGAAAAACATTTAACTATTGATCAAGTTAAAAAATTAGTCGATCAACAAATAGTAATGGGTGGTATGATTCCTAAAGTGGATTGTTGTATTAAAGCTTTGCAGGGAAATGTGAAATCAGCACATATTATTGATGGAAGAGTTGAGCATGCTTTGTTATTAGAGATATTAACAATGGATGGAATAGGTTCGATGATTACATCATGAAGTATGATTTGAATAAAGTTGTTGATTTTTTTGATTAGTGTTATATTAATAAAGGGCTCAGTAGCTCAGTCGGTTAGAGCAGGGGACTCATAAGCCCAAGGTCGCAGGTTCAAGTCCCGCCTGAGCCATACATATAGTTATTTCTAATTGGAGAGGTGGCTGAGTGGTCGAAAGCGGCAGATTGCTAATCTGTTGTATGTTTTATTCATACCGAGGGTTCGAATCCCTTCTTCTCCTTGTTAAGATAAATTCTTATTTGACAAACCTAAATATAATATGACACAATCAATCTAGGTGTATTGGGATTGTAGTTCAACTGGTTAGAGCACCGCCCTGTCACGGCGGAAGTTGCGGGTTCGAATCCCGTCAGTCCCGTACTCTCAATTATTAGTTAACGCTGAATTGTTTATTTGGTACAGGTGTGTATTCATTGATAATTTGCCTAAATTCTCCACCATCTATAGTTTCTTTCTCGATAAGTAAGTCAACTAGTCGATCAATGACCACTCTATTTTCACGTATAATATTTACTGCTTTCTGATGACACTCTCTTACAATGTATTGAATTTGTTGATCTATCTTAATTGCAATTTCATCTGAGTAATCTGATGTATTAGCCATTCCTCTTCCTAAAAAGGGATTAGATTCTTCACTTTCTAAAGATAAAGGTCCAATGTTAGACATGCCAAATCGTGTCACCATCTGTCTGGCCATAGAGGTAACTTGTTGTAAATCATTGCTAGCACCTGTAGTTACTTCTGCATCTCCAAAAACTACTTCTTCAGCTGCACGTCCACCTAAAGCTCCCATAATTTTGCATAATATTTGTGATCTAGAAATTAAGCTAGGATCTTCAGATGGTGTAAACCATGTCAGACCTCTAGCTTGTCCTCTTGGAATTAATGTAACCTTTTGTACAGGATCGTGATCTTGAAGTAATGTTCCTACAACAGCATGTCCAATCTCATGATATGCTATTAATCTTTTACTTTTGCTGTCTACTAATGGTGTTCCTTCCATGCCAGCAACTACTCTATCGATAGATGAATCAATCTCATTTAATGTAATACTTAATTTTCGTCTGCGAGCTGTCAGTATAGCGGCTTCATTTAGTAGGTTCGCTAAATCTGCCCCAGAAAAGCCAGGTGTTCTTCTTGCTATTGTATCTAAAGACACAAAACTATCAATTTTTTTATTACGTGCATGTACTTGTAAGATAGCTAATCTTCCTTTGAAATCGGGCACTTCGACAGACACTTGTCTGTCAAAACGACCTGGTCTTAATAAGGCAGAATCTAAAATATCAGCTCTATTAGTAGCTGCAATTACTATAATGCCCGTATTGCCTTCAAACCCATCCATTTCAGTCAGTAGTTGATTTAATGTTTGTTCTCTTTCATCATTTCCACCACCTATCCCAGTTCCTCTCTGTCTACCAACAGCATCAATTTCATCAATAAATACAATACACGGTGCATTTTCTTTTGCCTTTTTAAATAAGTCTCTAACTCTCGATGCGCCTACACCAACAAACATTTCAACAAACTCAGATCCTGAAATACTAAAAAAAGGAACGTTAGCTTCACCTGCTATAGCCTTTGCTAGTAGTGTCTTACCTGTGCCAGGAGGGCCAACTAGCAGTACACCTTTAGGTATTTTTGCACCTACTGCTGTAAAGCATTCAGGTTGTTTAAGAAAAGTTACTACCTCTTCAAATTCTTCCTTTGCTTCGTTAATACCTGCAACATCATCAAATATTACTCCGGTTTTAGCTTCCATTTGAAATAAGGCTTTAGATTTACCAAATGACATAGCTTGTCCAGGACCTCCAGCTCCTCCATTGGATCTTCTAAATAATAGAGCAAGCCCACCTATTAAAAATAATGGAAATAGAAGATTGCCTAACAGATTCCATAAAGCGCTTGTATTTCTTGTTGGGTGAGCATCGAGATCAATATTCGCTTTTCTTAGTTTAGTAACTAATTCAGGTGCACTGGCTGGTAACTCAACTCTTATTTTTTGTACTCGATTACCTAATTCAGGACCAACAGCTTCTATTATTGCTGTATGATTATTGTCGTACATATCAACTCTTTTAACCCAGCCCATATCTAAATATTCTAAAAAACGTCCATAAGTCATTCTTGAGCTAGCGATATTAGTATTTAATTCGCTTGTGGTTGGAGCAAGAAAACCTTGCCATAAAAAAAAACTGACTACCAGTATAGGTAGAGACCATAGTAAGAAAGTTTTCCAAGATAATTTCATAATAGATTTGCCTTATATATTGTGTCGTATCAAATAAGTTTGACTTTTAATAGTTGTTAAAACTCTTTACATGAATGTAACATTTTTAAGATTTTGTCGGCAACTAAAATGCCTTAAATGTCTTTTTACTGAATTTTATCTTTACATAAGTTTATTTTTTTATTTTCTTTATTATATCTGCTATATTCTAATGTATATAGTTATCCAGTGTTAATTTATTAATATTATGATTAAAAAAGGTTCAGTAGTTAAAATTTTAAGAAAAGAGTCTTACTGGTATCAAGATACAGGTACTGTAGTAAAGGTAGAAACAGATATTAAATATCCTGTTTTAGTTCGTTTTTCTAAGGAAACTTATAGTGGAGTTATTAGTAATAATTTTGCTCAGGATGAAGTAATGGTTGTCAATTAACAATAGGTAAAAAAGCATTACAGTGTAATGCTTTTTGTATTAATTACCTAGTGTTGCCCAATCTACATCTACATTTTCTAAAATTAATGATGAATTATATATTTGTAAAATAATAAGTAAAAATAAGAAAAATAATAGCATAAATACTGCCATAATAGGTGTTGTGCCCCAACCTGGTGCAACTTTACCATACTCTGAATTTAAAGGTCTCAATATTTCTCCAAGTCTAGTTCTTAAAGCCATGGTATTTTATAGTTTTTTTAATCAGTAATATTTATAATATATTATAGAAATAAATTTATTCTATTTGTATTTAATATATGGAAACTGCAACAGTTCTTAGTATTTTCATTTCTAGTCTGTTACTAGGGATCACAGTATATTCTATATACACTGCTTTTGGACCTGTCTCTAAAGAATTACGAGATCCATTTGAAGAACATGAAGAATAATTATACTGCATGTTTTTATTAGTGTAATTTTTTGATTTAATTAGTTAATCAAAAATTTTGTATTATCGCTCTCAACATACAATTTAAATTGAGAGCGATATAGAACAATATTACTTTATATTATTTTGCAATTCTTGGTGGGTCTCTGAAAAAAATAGCAAAAAATATTACCATTAAAGTACCTACTAATAGAAATACATAAACTAGTGCTTCCATTTATACTTTTCCTTGTATTTATACGTTTTAATTTATTTTATACTGCGCCTTGTTTTTTACTGCTTCTATCACCTAATTTTTGGAAAGCTCCAAATTCTACTTGCTCTGTGACTTCTGCTCCTATACCTGCAAAAACATCTCTAAATATAGTTCTAGATCCATGCCATAAATGGCCAAAAAAGAAGATTAAGGCAAAATTTGCATGTCCAAATGTGAACCAGCCTCTTGGGCTACTACGAAATACGCCGTCTGATTCTAAGGTAGTTCTATCGAATTCAAAAACCTCACCTAGTTGTGCTTTACGTGCATATTTTTTTACACTAGGTGCATCATTGAAGACTTTTCCGTTCAATTTACCCCCATAAAAATTCACTGTTACTCCTACTTGCTCAATACTATATTTAGATTCAGCTCTTCTGAATGGTATGTCTGCCCTTATAATGCCATCTTTATCGACTAAAATTACAGGAAAAGTTTCGAAGAATGCAGGCATACGTCGAACAGTTAGTTCTCTACCTTCTTTGTCTTGAAAGATAGGGTGTCCTAACCATGCTTCTGCAATGCCATCGCCTTTATCCATAGGTCCAGCTCTAAAAAGACCTCCTTTCGCAGGGTTATTTCCAATGTAATCATAAAAAGCTAATTTATCAGGTATTTTCGACCATGCTTCTTCAGCTGTAGTCCCTTCATTTAATGAGTTTTCTACCCTTCTTTCAATTTCTTGTTGAAAGTAACCGCTATCCCATTGATATCTGGTAGGTCCAAATAGTTCCAAGGGTGTTGTAGCTGACCCATACCACATAGTTCCACAGGTTACAAATGCGCTAAAAAAGACAGCAGAAATACTACTTGATAGTACAGTTTCTATATTACCCATTCTCAATGCCCGGTACAGTCTTTGTGGTGGTCTAACTGTTAAATGAAATAGTCCTGCTAGTATTCCAACTGTTCCTGCTGCTATATGATGAGAGGCAATTCCGCTGGGGTTAAAAGGATTAAATCCATCTGGACCCCATGCAGGTGCAACAGGCTGTACTTTTCCTGTTATTCCATATGCATCTGATACCCATATACCAGGCCCAAATAACCCTGTTGCATGGAAAGCACCAAAACCAAAGCATAATAAGCTTGAAAGTAGTAAATGTATACCAAAAATTTTTGGTAAGTCTAGTGCAGGTTCGCCTGTTCGAGGATCTCTAAATAGCTCTAAATCCCAGTAGACCCAGTGCCATATAGATGCTAAAAAAAGCATTCCAGATAGAACAATGTGTGTGATGGCGACACCTTCAAAACTCCATAAGCCAGGATTAGATACACTTTCACCTGTAATACTCCAACCTCCCCAAGAGTCTGTTACACCTAATCTTGCCATGAAAGGCATAACGAACATTCCTTGTCTCCACATTGGGTTTAATACAGGATCAGATGGATCAAAAACTGCTAATTCATATAATGCCATAGAACCTGCCCATCCTGCTACTAAAGCAGTATGCATAAGATGAACAGAAATTAATCGTCCTGGATCATTTAAAACAACTGTGTGTACACGGTACCAAGGTAGTCCCATTGAACTACATTCCTCCTAAAACTATTAGTTAACAACGTGCTTTTCTTACGATATATATGTTAAAAATCTATATTTTATTATAACATTTCTCTGTAATTTAAAGTACAATTTAGTATGATTTATATGAAATTACTTGTCTAGTGTAGTAAAAGCAAATTAAGCAAATTAAGCTCAATATAGCTAAATTATCTAATATATTTAAGTTCATCCAAATATTATGTATATAGTAAATAGGATTTTGTATATATGCGTATCGAATACTTTCTATTGCATATGTCAGGGGATTCAAGCTTGCTAAAATTTGTAACCAAGAAGGCATAAATGATAAAGGTGCTAATGCTGTACTTGAAAATAAAGTAGGTAGATTTATAATAAAAATTAGAGCTAAAAATTCTATATGTCCAGGTAAAATAAAACCTAAACAAATACTAAGACTAGCTATACTGAGTGTAATTAATGTAATAATTAATAAAATTACAAGTAAATTTGACATATATATTATATGTTTTGCAGTTATCATACTAAATAAAATTATACTTAAGGTTTGTACTACAGTGACAGTAGTAATAAAGCATATAGATGAGAAGAGTAAACAATCTCGAGAGATTATAGGCGATACTAGTATACGGTTTAGAAATCCAAATTCTCTATCAAACATCATAGGTAAGCCAGCATTAATTGCGCCACTAAAAGAAGTAAATACAATAATTCCTGGACTTAAAAAAACATTGTATTTTAGGTTAGTAATAAAAAAGCCTATAGGAGCATTTTGGAAAAGAGATCCAAATAATATTAACCATAATAAAGGCTGCATAATTCCAGAGATAAGTAACGCAGGTCTTCTTTTGGCTTGTATGCATAAGCGTTTAGTTAATACATGAACTTCATTATGCTTATATAAATGATTTATATTTTGACTTATTGTAGAAACAGGTTGTAATTTCATTAATTAGTTGTATATATTATTTTAATGGTATTTAATCTTATATTAATTTTGTAAATTTATTTCAAAAATCTGTGATCTGAATTCTATGAATTTATACTACTTTATATGTTAAAATATACTTTTTTATTATATATTAATTAATTTTATGATTTAATAGTTTTTAAAATAAAGTAAAATCAGTAGCTTTATTTATAAGAATATTTATTTATTTTAGGAGACAAAAGTATGACAGATTTTGTAGTAACATTAATAACAGAAGGCGTAGAAAATGTAGAAGATGCAGTACATAAGATTAATTGTTCAGATGATTCTATAATATTAGATGTAGCAGAAGAGGAAGGTATTGATTTACCTTATTCGTGTCGTTCAGGTTCTTGTTCCACCTGTGCAGGTTTACTAGTAGAAGGTGAAATTTCACAGGAAGATCAGTCGTTTTTAGATGACGAGCAAGAAGAAAAAGGTTGTGTATTAACTTGTATTGCCTACCCTCTGTCTGATTGTACAATTAAAACACATCAAGAAGAAGAATTATTTTAATCTGTTTAATTGTTCATAAAGTGAGAATATTTTAATATTCTCACTTTTTATATTTTTTTAGTAGTTAGAGTTTTACTTCAATGTCAACACCGGCATGTATATTGAGTTTCATTAGTAAATCAATAGTTTGTGAAGATGGTTCACATATGTCTATTATTTTTTTGTGTGTTCTAATCTCAAAGTGTTCGCGAGAATCTTTATCTACATGTGGAGATCTTAAAAGACAGTAGATTCTACGCTTAGTAGGCATGGGGATAGGGCCGATAGTTTTTGCTTGAGTTCTACTGGCAGTTTGAATTATTTCTTGGCAGGATTCATTAAGAATGTTATAATTATAAGCTTTAAGCTTAATTCTAATTTTATTTTCTATAGACATTTAATATTGTTATTTTTTATTTAAGTATTTTAGATACAACACCAGCTCCTACTGTTCTACCACCTTCACGAATAGCAAATCTCATACCTTGCTCAATAGCAATAGGATTAATTAATTCTGCACTCATTTTGATTCTATCTCCGGGCATAACCATTTCCGCTTCAGAACCATCATCAGCTGTAAATTGTGTAATAGTTCCTGTTACATCAGTTGTTCTTACATAAAATTGAGGACGATATCCTGAAAAGAATGGTGTATGCCTTCCCCCTTCTTCTTTGGTTAAAATATAAACTTCAGCTTCAAATTGTGTATGAGGTGTAATAGTGCCTGGTTGTGCTAAAACCATACCCCTTTCGATATCTTTTTTTTGCACGCCGCGTAACAAAATTCCTATATTATCTCCGGCCATACCTTCATCAAGAGTTTTTTGAAACATTTCTAAACCAGTAATTGTAGTTGTAGTTGTTTCTTTTAGACCTACTATTTCAATACTATCTCCTACTTTAATAATACCTCTTTCGATCCTTCCAGTAGCTACAGTACCTCGTCCCGTTATTGAAAATACATCTTCTACTGCCATCAAGAAGGTTTTTTCTACATCTCTTACTGGAGTCGGTATATATTCATCTACAGCGTCCATTAAAATATGTATTTTATCGACCCAATCGTCTTCTCCTCTTTGTATAGATTCATTAGTGTTAACTGCTTGTAATGCTAGTAAGGCAGATCCACAAACAAACGGTATATCATCTCCAGGAAAATCATATTGTGTTAGTAATTCGCGTACTTCTAATTCTACTAGATCTAATAATTCTTGATCATCTACTTGATCTTCTTTATTCAAGAAAACTACTATATTTGGTACACCAACCTGCTTTGCTAATAGTATATGCTCCCTAGTTTGTGGCATAGGTCCATCTGCTGCGGACACTACTAATATGGCTCCATCCATTTGTGCAGCTCCAGTAATCATATTCTTGACATAATCTGCATGTCCAGGACAGTCAACATGCGCATAATGTCTATTGTCTGTTTCATATTCAACATGTGCTGTATTTATTGTTATTCCTCTTGCTTTCTCTTCTGGAGCAGCATCGATCTCATCAAATTTTTTGGCTTTTGTGTTGCTAGCCGCTGCAAGTGTTGCAGAAATAGCCGCTGTTAATGTTGTTTTACCATGATCTACATGGCCGATGGTGCCTATATTTACATGAGGTTTTTTTCTTTCAAACTTTTCTCTTGCCATTGTAATTTTATCCTTGTTATCTATATTTAATAACGATAGTGAGCAAATGCTTTATTCGCTTCTGCCATTCTATGAGTTTCTTCTTTTTTTCTAATAGAATTGCCGCTTTCATTATAAGCGTCTATTATCTCATTGGCTAACTTAATAGCCATATTTTTACCAGATCTTTCACTAGCAAATTTTGTTATCCATTTTAAAGCAAGATTAGTGCCCCGATAAGCTCGAACTTCAATAGGTACTTGATATGTTGATCCACCAACTCTTCGGGCTTTCACTTCAACTAGAGGAGTTATATTACGAATGGCTTTTTCTAAGACTTCTAATGGTTCATAAGATGTTTTATTGTCAATAATTTCTAAAGCTTCATAAATTATTTTTTGTGCCAAGCTTTTTTTTCCATGTTTAAGAATTCTAGACACAAGCATACTTATAAGTTTGCTATTATATATTGGATCAGGCGTCATGATTCTTCTTTTTGCTGTATTACGACGAGACATATAGTAAAGAGTTAGATAATTTTTATTTTAAGTTTTTGGCCTTTTGCTACCATATTTTGACCTACTTTTTTGCCTATCTTTTACCCCTGATGCATCTAAAGTTCCTCGAACTACATGATATCTTACGCCAGGTAAATCTTTAACACGTCCTCCTCGGATTAATACTACAGAATGTTCTTGAATATTGTGTCCGATACCTGGTATATATGCTGTAACTTCGAATCCAGATGTAAGTCTTACTCTAGCTACTTTGCGTAAAGCAGAATTAGGTTTTTTAGGTGTTGTTGTATAGACTCTTGTGCATACTCCTCGTCTTTGAGGGCATGCTTTCAGCGCAGGAGATTTAGTTTTATTTTCGGATAGCTTTCTTTCTGATCTAACTAGTTGTTGAATCGTTGGCATTATATATTTAATATATTCATATTTGGTTGAATATTCTTTATATTATAAAGATTGTATGATACCCTGTCAAACCTCATCACTATACACATCTTTATAAAATAAATATGTGAATATAATATTATTTTAGTTTGTATTTACGCATAAACCTTTCTACTCTTCCTTCAGTATCTATAATTCTTTGAGATCCTGTAAAAAAAGGATGATTACCTGACCAAATATCAACATGTAATTCAGGTTTAGTCGATCCTACTGTCATAATTGCTTTGCCATCGCAATATACTTTAGATTCAGAATACCATTTTGGGTGTATATTCGTTTTTGCCATAATATTATAATTTATATAAATTAAAAAAAAATTAACGTTTTGAGTATTGTGGTGCTTTTCGAGCTTTTCTTAAACCATATTTTTTTCTTTCTTTAGTTCTAGCATCTCTTGTTAAAAAACCTTCTGATTTTAGGGTTGTGCGATTTTCAGGATTAACTCTACATAATGCGCGTGCTAGCCCTAATCGTATTGCATCTGCTTGTCCAGTTAAACCTCCCCCTTCTGCTTTTACATGAATATCATATTCTTTATTTAAACCTAGTACTTTTAGTGGAGAACAAGAAATGCGGATATAATTAGGGCTAAATTGTAAATATGATTCCCCAGGTAATCCATTAATAATAAGTTTACCAGAACCAGGGATTAATTTAACACGTGCTATAGATGTTTTGCGTCTACCAGTACCAAAATAATGTGCTTTGGTTATTGAATCTGTTATAGTCATACTTGTATTATTTCACTAAAATTTGTTCAGGTTGCTGAGCACTATGTGGATGAGTTTTACTTTTATATACTTTAAGTCTATTAAATAGTTGTTTACCTAAAGAGTTTTTAGGTAACATACCTTTAATAGATTTTTCGATAATTCTTTCAGGTAATCTATTTTGTAGAGTAGTAAAGTTTTCTACTTTTAAACCACCAGGATAACCTGAATGTCTTTTATATAATTTTTGCTTATCTTTCTTGCCTGTTATTATAATATTTTCTGCATTAATTACAATAACATAAGCATTATTTATTATATGTGGCATATAATTAGTTTTATTTTTTCCTCGTAAAATAGTTGCGACTTCAGTGCTTAAACGTCCTAAGTTTTTATTGTATGCGTCAACTATATACCATTTACTTTGATTATCTTTTATAGATGTTATATATGTTTTATTCATGTAGATGGTTTATATTATATATAGTTATTTATTCATATTTTTTCTCTTTGAGGTAAACTTATCCCAAGTTTATCGTGCAATGCCTCAATTACTTCATCAGCAGATTTTTGTCCAAAATTTTTTATTTCTAATAATTCTTCTTGTGAATAATCTAGTAAATCTGATATAGAGTGAATGTGAGCTCTTTTTAGACAATTGTATGCACGTACAGATAATTGCAATTCTTCAATAGGTACAGAGTTAATGATTTGTTCCTGTGAAATATAATTCTCTTTCTTAGCTTCAAAATTAATATTTTTTAATGGATGAAATAAATCTGTTAGTACATTAGCTCCTTGACTTATTGCTTCTTGTGGAGATAAACTACCGTTTGTCCATATTTCAAGATATAACTTCTCTTGTACTAAATTTGAATTTACCCTCTTCTCTTCTACGGTATAATTAAATTTTGTAGCGGGCATAAATACAGAGTCTATTTGCAAAAAGTCTATTGATTTGTTATCTATGCCTTTTTCTACTAACTTATATCCACTTCCTTGTTCTATACGGAATTCCATTTCAAAAATGGTATTATTACATATCGTAGCTATATACTGTTTAGGATCTACGATTTTTATATCAGGTGGTAATTCAAATAGTCCGGCTGTTACAATAGCAGGTCCTTGTATTCGAAGTCTACCTATTTGAGGTTCTTTATTATAACTTTTTAGTACGACTTCTTTAAGGTTAAGTAAGATTTCTAATACATCTTCACGTACACCTGTAATAGTAGAAAATTCATGATTTACTCCAGCGATTCTTACCGCCACGATAGCTGTTCCCTGTAAATCTGATAAAATTGTTCTCCTTAAAGAATTACCGACTGTAATACCTTGTCCTTGTTTTAAAGGTTCTAATACGAAATGCCCGTATTGTGCTCGTGCACCGGATGTTTTTGACTCTACGCATTCTATATGAAAATGAGCCATGTAGTAGAATTATGTTGTTCAGATTTTTTATATAAACAGACTATTAAGCTTAATATTTTACCTCAAAATGATTTATACTCTTCTCTTTTTAGGTGGTCTACATCCATTGTGTGGTACTGGAGTTATATCTTTAATTAAAGTTATAATTATGCCAGTAGCTTCTAGTGCTCTAATTGCAGTCTCACGTCCAGCACCTGGGCCATTAACAAGTACCTCAGTTTGTTTCATTCCTTGTTCTATAGCTTGCTTGGCGGCTTTTTCTGCTGCAATTTGAGCTGCAAAAGGTGTGCTTTTCTTAGCACCTTTAAAACCACTTCCTCCGGATGATGACCATGAAATAGTTTCACCAGAAATATCTGTAATAGTTATAATAGTATTGTTGAAAGTTGATTTTATATGGGCAATACCATTAACTACTTGTTTTTTTTGTTTATTTGATCTTTTTTTTCCTTGTTTAGCCATGGTTTATCTTATAGTTCTTAATAATGGTTACTTTATTTACGATTAGCTCTTTTTTTACTGTTTCTTTTAGTTCTCGCATTAGTTCTTGTTCTTTGTCCTCTTAAAGGTAAACTATTTCTATGTCTTTTCCCTCTATAGCTTCCAATATCTATTAGTCTTTTTATATTAATTGATTCTAATCTTTTAAGATCTCCCTCTATTTGGTATTGTTCGGTTAATACTTGCCGGATAGATACTATTTCTTGATCGTTAAGATCCTTTATAATAGTATCAGGATTAATTTGGGTTTTTTCTATAATTTTTTGAGAACGTGATATGCCAATACCATATATGTAAGTTAAACCTATTTCTATTCTTTTGTTTTTAGGTAAATCTACCCCTGCTATTCTAGCCATGTTTAATTTTATCCTTGTCTTTGTTTATGTTTTGTATTTATACAAATAACCATAACACGTCTGTGTCTACGTATAATTCGACATTTATCGCATATTTTCTTTACAGATGGTCTAACTTTCATGTTCTATGATAATTAATTTATTTTGATTGTGTAAATTTAAAACTTACTCTATCATATTATCATATTGTTGTGATATAATATATGTTTGAATTTGTTTTGCTGTATCTATAGCTACACCTACAAGAATTAGAAGAGATGTTGAACCAAATCCTTGGAAAGATTTATTATTTGTGATTATTGATACACATGGAGGTATTAGTGCTATTATAAAAAGAAAAATAGCACCAAGAAAAGTAAGCTTGTTTAAAATATAGTTCAAATATTTTGTAGTGTCTATTCCTGGTCTGATACCAGGTATACTAGCCCCCATCTTTTTTAGATTTTTAGCTATATCTATAGGATTTAAAATTAAAGATGAATAGAAATAACTAAAACTTATAATTAATAAACAATATAATGGTAGGTATAATAAACTAGAGGGTATGAATAATACAAGAATACGTTGTAATATAGAGTTACTAGTTGCTTGTAATAAATAAGGAGGTAATGCAATAGCTGCAGAGGCAAAAATAATAGGCATTACACCTCCTTGATTAATTTTCAGTGGTATATAGCTTTGTGGATTTAATTTACTTGTTTTACTTAATTGCTTTGCTGAGACAATTGAAATTTTTCTTTTACCCTCTTGGATTGCTATTGTGCTAATTAATATAAATAAAAAAAATATTATTAATATAAATAAACTAATAGTATTGGCACTATTATTGAAATTAATTTGGTAATTTTGTAAAGTTTTAGGTAGGCCAGATACAATATTCTGAAAGATTAATAATGATGCTCCATTGCCGATGCCATATTCAGTAATTACTTCTGAAAACCACATAATAATTATAGATCCTGTAGTGAGTGTAAGAATACAATCTAAAATGAAATGTATATTCCAATTGAAGACATATGGCTTTAGCCAAAAAGTTATTCCAAGACTTTGTAAAATAGCCCATAGTACAGTAATATATCGGGTTATTTGATTAATTTGTTGTCGACCTAGTTCACCCTCTTCCTTTTGTAAATTTTCTAATTTAGGAATAATTTTTGTAAGTAATTGAATAACTATAGATGCATTGATGTATGGGACAATACCTAGTGCAAAAATACCAATTGTAGTAAATCCACCTCCTGCAAATAAGTTCAAAAAATTTAGTAAACCATTTTGTGTTAAATGATTATTCCATGTATCATGATCTATACCAGGTAGTGGAATAAATATTCCAAGCCTTGCAACTAATAAAATACCTAGAGTAATAACAATTTTTTTTTGTAGTTGAGAGGGCGCTTTTATTTTCATGTATTGTTCTTGATATTAAAGCTAATATGTTTTTGATTGAATTTCAAGAGTATTATAAACTATATAAATTTTCGACATTAATATTTCTATTATTAGCAGTTTCTTTAAAAGTTTTTAAGCTACTTAAAGCGTTTAAAACAGCTCGAGCATTATTAAGTGTATTATTTGATCTTAGTTGTTTAGCTAATATATTTTTAACTCCAGCTAATTCTAAAACTGTTCTTATAGATCCTCCTGCAATTACTCCGGATCCAGTTGCAGAAGGTTTAATAATTACTTTTGCAGCTCCTGAAATACCTTCTGTTGTGTGTGGTATGGAATAAGATTTTGTTAAAGGTATTTGAATAGCATGTTTTTTGGCATCGGCAACACCTTTTTTCACAGCTCCAATTACATCGCTAGCTTTACCTATTCCAACACCTATCTGGCCATTTTCATTACCTACTACTAGAACAGCTCTAAAGCTTAGCTTTTTACCTCCTTTAACTACTTTAGTTACTCTTTTCACTTGTACAACTCTTTCAGACCATGTGATTTCTTGTTCTTTAAGTTTTGTATTTTTTTTTCTTGTAATCATATTAAAGACCCTTTAAAATATTAAACCTTCTTTTCTAGCTGCATCTGCTACAGCTTTAATTCTTCCATGATATAATTTTTTACCACGATCAAATATTATTTGATTAATGCCTTGTTTCTTTGACTTGATAGCTATATTTTGTCCAATTATATTTGCTGTTTCACAATTAGCTCCAGATTTGATTTGAGTTTTGAATTCTTTGCATATACTAGAGCTACTAAACAAAATTCTACAATTTATATCATCTATAATTTGTGCATAGATGTGTTTATTAGATTTAAATACATATAAACGAGGACGTTGAGGTGTTCCTTTTATTTTTTTTTTCATATGATTATTTAGAATATATTATTTATTTGCCAGCTTTCCCGACTTTTCTTTTAATGATTTCTTTATAGTACCGAATACCTTTTCCTTTATATGGTTCAGGAGGTCTTATAGATCGGATTTTTGCAGCTGTTTGCCCGACTAATTCTTTATTAATTCCTGTTATTGTAATAAAATTATTATTTTCTACTTTAATTGATATATTACTCTCTGGTTGTATAACTACAGGATGGCTATAGCCTACATTAAGTATTAAATTTTCACTTTCCATTTGGCATCTATAGCCAACACCGTGAATTTCTAATTGTTTCGAGAAACCGTTAGATACTCCTATTACCATGTTGTTAACTATTGTCCTAGATAATCCATATAATGCTTGTGTTTTTTTAGTATCATCGTTCTTCATCAGTTTAATAATACTGTTGTTCTCTTTTATTTTTATGCATTTTGGTAATGTGTATGTTAACTCTCCTTTAGGACCTTGAATTTTAATATCAGAACCATTAATAGATGTTTCTATTGTTTCCGGTATATTAATGAACTTTTTTCCGATTCTAGACATAATAATTGTTAATTGAATTTATTTACCATATATAACATAGAACTTCGCCACCTAATCCACGATGCCTTGCAGTTTTATCTGTCATAACTCCTCTAGATGTTGAAATAATAGCTATACCTATACCATCAAGCACGCGTGGTATTTCTTTATGATTAGCATATATCCTAAGTCCAGGCTTACTAATCCTTTTTAATGAAGTGATTATAGGCTCCTTGTGATTACCTTTATATTTTAATGATATCAATAAATACTTTCGAAATTTATTTGTAATTTCTTCAAACTCATATATAAAACCTTCTTCTTTTAGCACACGAATTATATTGCGAGTCATCTGTGTGGAAGGTACTTGTACGATTTGATGTTTTGCTAAATTGGCGTTACGTATGCGCGTTAACATATCTGAAATTGTATCATTAACCATAGATTTATAATCTCCTATTTATTTAAAAGGCATGCCAAATCTTTTAAGCAAAGCATAACTTTCAGTATCATTCTTTGCTGTTGTTACAATAGCTATATCTAACCCTCTAATTTTATCAATATTCTCATACTCTATTTCTGGGAATATTAGTTGTTCTTTAATACCAAGATTATAATTGCCACGACCGTCAAAATTCTTAGAATTTACACCTCGAAAGTCTCGAATACGTGGTAGTGCTAAGTTGATTAGTTTATTTAAAAAGTCGTACATTTTGTCTTTTCTTAAAGTGACCATTAAACCTATTGGTACGTGGTCTCTAATTTTAAATCCAGCTATAGATTTTTTAGCTCTTGTTACAACTGGTTTTTGGCCTGTAATTAATGTTAGTTCTTGTATACTATTTTCTAATGCTTTAGAATTTTGTGCAGCTTCTCCTAAGCCTCTATTGATAGTTATTTTGGTAACTTTCGGTATTTCATGAATATTTTTGTATTTAAATTCTTGAAGTAAATCATAGTAAATCTTTTCTTGGTACAATTGTTTAAATGAGCTTCTCATAAGTATTTGGATTCTTATTATGGATTTTAATTTATTTTATTTTCATTATATTGTATTACATTAGATATATGTATAGGTTGTTCAATGAAAATAATTTGACCCGATTCACCCTCTTTTTTAGGCTTCATATGTTTTGTAGCTTTATTTAAACCTCCAACAACAATAGTGTTTTTCTTTCGTATAATATTTTTTATGTTGCCGGTTTCTCCTTTATATTTGCCGGAAATAATTTTAACTTTATCTCCTTTCTTTATATGTGTTTTTTTGCATACCTTCTTGATTTTTCGCATTATACTACCTCAGATGCTAGTGAAATAATTTTTGAGAAGTATTTGTCACGTAATTCTCTTGCTATGGGCCCGAATACTCGTGTACCTCTAGGATTGTTTTCTTGATTAATAATAATAGCCGCATTATCATCAAAACGAACGCTCATACCATCTTCTCTTCTTGATGTTTTTTTTGTTCTTACAATAACAGCTCTAACAATATCAGATTTTTTAACAGGCATATTTGGAGATGCATCTTTTACAACTCCGATAATTATATCTCCAAGCCCAGCATATTTAGGGTTACTACTTCCTAAAACTTGAATGCACATAATTTTGCGAGCTCCACTATTATCTGCGATATTTAAATAACTTTGAGTTTGTATCATTTGATTTTGTTTATAAATTTCCAGCGCTTGCTTTTACTTAAAGGTCTTGTTTGTTGTATTTTTATTACGTCTCCTATATTGCATATATTGTTTTCATCATGAACATAATACTTATTTGTTTTTGAAATAATTTTATTGTATTTTTTGTGTGCTATCTTAGTTGTCACTATGACTGTAACTGTTTTATTAGCTTTATTACTAATAACGGTTCCTGTATTTTGTTGGTTAGACATACGACTATTTTTGTGATATGTTAATTTTAGTTTCAAGAGTTAATAATTGTGCTAGTTTCCGTTTAGTGTATTTAAATAAATGATGTTTAATTTCTTGTTGTGTTCTTTGTCTAATATTGAGATTTAATAGTTCTCTCTTTGTAATTATAATTTCCTCTTTTATTTCTTTTATACTTTTATGATTAATGTCGTTAATATTAGGTAATCCCATAATAAAAGTTTTCTTAATGTGTAATAAATTTAGTCTTGACAGGTAGTTTATAAGATGCTAATTTCATTGCTCTTTGTGCAACTGTTTCAGGTACTCCTGATATTTCGAATAAAATATGTCCAGGTTTAATAACAGCAACCCAATATTCAGGTGCTCCTTTTCCAGAACCCATTCTAGTTTCAGCAGGTCTAGCAGTGACTGGCTTATCCGGGAAGACACGTATCCATAGCTTGCCTCCTCTTTTCACATATCTAGTTATAGTTCTTCTGGTAGCCTCAATTTGCCTAGATGTTAACCATGTGGCTTCTAAACTTTGTAATGCATATTCTCCAAAACAAACACTCTTACCTTTACTTGCTTTTCCTTGTATACGTCCACGATGTTGTTTGCGAAATTTAGTTCTTTTAGGGCTTAGCATATTAATTCTATTTAATATTATTCTTATTTTGAGTCTCTTAAGTTATTTTCGTTGATCTGCTCTTTAAAGTTTTCTCCTTTAAACATCCAGACTTTAATTCCTAGTACACCATAAATAGTTTGTGCAGTTTTATAGGAGTAATCTATATTGGCTCGTAGTGTTTGTAATGGAACACGACCTTCTCGAACCCATTCACTGCGCGCTATTTCAGCACCGTTAAGTCTTCCAGCAACTTGAATTTTAATACCTTGTATATTGGCTTTTTGTGATCTTTGTATACCTTGTCTAACAGCTCTACGGAAAGCGACTCTTTTTTCTAATTGTTGAGCTATGAATTCTGCTATTAATGTTGCATGTGTATCAGGATCGGTTATTTCTATAATATTAATCCGAATTTGTTTATTATCTTTTAGTTTCTTTTCTAAAGTATGCCTTAACTTCTCTATTCCTGTCCCCATTCTACCCAGTGCTACACCAGGTCTGGCAGTATATATTTTCACTTCTATTTGATCAACTTTTCTGCTAATGTAAATTAAAGATATACTGGCATTGTTTAGTTCTAGCTCTATAGTCTTTCTTATTATATAATCTTCTTCTAAGAATTTCGGGTAAAATTTCATTTTAGAAAACCAAGAAGATCGATGTGCTTGTGTAGTACTAATTCTAAAGCCTAGAGGATGTGTTTTTTGTCCCATAATTAATTATATTACTCCAAGAAGATAAGTCCAGTATTTATTGTAACTTGATTGCTATATGACAAGTTGGTTTATGTATGGGAAATGCTCTACCTTGTGCTCTAGGCTGAATACGTTTAATTTTAGGTCCTTGATTAGCATATGCTTCTATTATAGTTAGGTCTTTTTTATTTATATTCCCTAAATTACTTGCAGCCGATTCCAGGGTCTTTTTTATGTTATTGCATGGTTTATACGGCATAAACTGTAAAATCAATAATGCTTCTTGATAATTTTTACCCCTAATTTGATCTAAAATTCTTCTTACTTTATTTGGTGATAAACGTAAGTATTTGCTTATAGCTTTGCTTGTTTTTGTCATTAAGATTTTATTTCCTTGCTTTCCTATCACTTTTTATATGACTTCTAAAAGTTCTAGTTGGTACAAATTCACCTAATTTATGACCGACCATTTGATCTGATATAAAGACAGGGTAATGCTGTTTTCCATTATGGACGGCTATTGTATGGCCTAACATATCAGGTATTATTGTAGATGATCTAGACCACGTTTTTATAGTTTCTTTTTCTTTTTGTTCATTTAGCTGATAGATTCTATTTAAAAGTTTAAATTCTATATACGGTCCTTTTAATAAAGATCTTGGCATACTTTAAATCAATTTATTTTATTATTTACGTCTTCTTAATATATAACGATTGCTATATTTCTTTTTTGAGCGTGTTTTCATGCCCAATGCAGGTTTACCCCAAGGTGTTAATGGTTTAGGACGACCAATTGGGGACCGCCCTTCTCCTCCCCCATGTGGATGATCTATTGGATTCATTACAACTCCCCTAACTTTAGGTTTTTTGCCTAGCCATCTATTTCTTCCTGCTTTACCTATACTAATATTGCTTGCATCTATATTGCCTACTTGTCCAATTGTTGCATAGCATTCTTTCCTTATCATTCTTACTTCACTAGAAGGTAATTTTAGAGTAACTAAATCACCTTCTTTTGCCACTATTTGCGCATATGTTCCGGCTGCTCGAACTATTTGCCCCCCTTTTTTTGGCTTTATCTCTATATTATGTACAGCTGTACCTAATGGTATAGAGCTCAAAGGTAATGCATTCCCAACTTCTATTGGTACATTTGTTCCTGCTAGAACAATATTACCAATATTAAGAGACCTAGGATGTAAAATATATCTTTTGTCGCCATCTTCATAATATAGTAATGCTATTCTTGCATTTCGATTAGGATCATATTCTATACTTACTACTTTACCTTTTACATCTATTTTATTACGTTTAAAATCAATTAAACGATATCTTCTTTTATGGCCCCCTCCTTTATGTCTTGATGTAATTAAGCCTTGGTTATTATGACCTTTTGGCCTATGATTCTTTTTGATTAAAGATTTCTCGGGTCCATTTGTGCTAATTTCACTAAAGGTTGAGACTGTTCTATTACGTGTACCAGGTGTGTATGCTTTATATAAACGAATTGCCATAATGTAAATCAATATATTGCTTGATTAATTTTCAGGGAATAGCTTAATAGTATTACCGTCATGTAATGTAACCACAGCTTTTTTATAGTTGGATTTTTTACCTATAAATTTCCCTACTCTACGCTTTTTATGTGGTTGATTAGAAGTATTAATACTTTTTACTTTTACCTGAAATATGTATTCTATTGCTTTTTTAATAAGAGGCTTATTGGCTTTCTTAGAAACAGCAAAACTATATTGATTTTCTTCAATAAGTTTTGTAGTTTTATCTGTTAGCAAAGGATGCTTAATTAATTCTATTAGTTGCTCCTCTGAATATTCTTTATGAGTTATATATTTCATTGATTTCCTGTAAAGCCTGAGTATCTATGATTATTTTGTCTGCTCTAATAAGAGATAATATATTTAATTGTTTGCTTTCAATCAATTCTACATTTTGTAAATTTCTAAGTGATAGATATAAATTATAATCCTTCTTAATTACAATAATTAATATGTTTTCATTCTGATTATTAATACCTAAAAGATTCAGTTTACTGACAATAGCTTTGGTCTGAGGTTTATTGACGCATTTATGTAAATTATTAGTAACAATTGTTTTCTCTCTTTTATTGTATATTAAATTTCGTAAGGCTAGGCGTTTCTCTTTTATATTAATTTTTTTTATGTATTTTTTTGATAGAGGACCAAATATGACTCCTCCACCTTTCCATAAAGGTGATCTAGTTGATCCAGCTCTAGCTCTTCCTGTTCCTTTTTGTTTCCAGGGTTTTCGTCCACCCCCACTTACTTTACTTCGTGTTTTTGTATGAGCGGTACCTTGTCTTCTATTATTTAATTGATTAGTTAAAGCTTTATGTACTGAGTATAAAGCTTTTTCATCTGAATCACTGATTGTTAATGTAATTTTGTACGTACTTTCTGCGTTGTTTCTAGAGTCAATGATGGGATAAAATATCTCTGTACATTTAGCCATATTCTTATTGTGATTTAATATTAATTAAATTCCCTGCTTTTCCTGGTATACTACCTTTCACTATAATTAGATTGTTATTGGGATTAATGTCAATGATAGGAAGATTTTTAATAGTTATTTTTTTTCCTCCCATTCTACCAGCCATTTTTTTCCCTGGGAATACTCGGCCAGGTGTTGTTCCAGCACCTATAGATCCTGGCTGTCTGTGATTTTTTGATCCATGGGACATAGGGCCTCTGTCAAAATGATGTCTTTTTTGATACCCAGTAAATCCTCGTCCTATACTAAGGCCTGAGATGTTTACTAAGTTTCCTATTTGAAACATATCAACTGTAATTGTATCGCCTAATTTAATACCTTTGAGTGAATGCAATTTATATTCACACAGATATTTTAGTGGATGTACATTAGATTTCTTTAAATGTCCATTTTCTGCTTTACTGATTTTATGTATATGTGTTTCCATGTATCCTATTTGTATAGCTTCATACCCATCTTTTTCTTGAGTTTTGATATGTGTGATAATACATGGACCAGCTTGTAATATTGTGACAGGTATAGTATTTCCAAATTTGTCAAATATTTGAGTCATGCCAATTTTTTTTCCTAACAGACTAATAGACATAATGAGTTTTATCTTTATCTTTTCTGTAAGATTTTTACGCACAGGCTTAAATTAATTAAATATTTACTGTTCTATTATCTTGTAAATCACTAGAATTTTCAAGCAAAATAATAAAATTTATTTTATTTGTATATTTAGTTCGGTAAACACGCCTTTATTTATCTGTGAATATAT